TAATGAAAATAAATAAAATATTTATATAATTTATTCTATCAAAATAATCCTTTAAATCAGGCATTTCATTTAAATAATATTTATTTATATTATTATTATTTTTCATTACCCTTAATTCTAATTTCTAATTTTATAATTATATTTATTAAATCATTTTTCTTTATATGAATAATTATAGAAATTAATCTTATTAGTTTTATTTCTTTAATTTTAATAAATAAATTTATTTATTTTGAAATTATTATAAATTATTTTTTAATTCAAACTTTAAATTCACACTTATTTATTATATTAAATATTTTAATTAACTTAAATTTTTTAAATAAAATTAATATTATTTTCATTTTCTTAAGTATGTTAACTAAAATAGGCATGCCCCCTTTTCATCAATGATATTTAAAAATAATAAAATTTTTAAATTGAATAATTTTTTCTATTAATTCTTCTATTCAAAAAATTATTCCACTTTTTATTATTAATTTTTATATATTTAAGAATACAAAATTATTTTTTAATTTATCATTATATACAATTTTAATTTCATCTTTTATTCCTTTCTTAAGAATTAATACTAATTCATTAAAAATAATTATATGTTTTTCTTCATTTATCCAATTAGCTTGAATAATATTAATTATATTTATCAATGAATTTTTTTGAATTTTAATATTTATCACTTACAATTTTATCAGAATTTCTATTTATTATTTTTTATTTTTATTTAATATTAATTATTTAAATAATTTAAATTCTATAAATTTTAATAAATTCAAAAATTTATATAATTTTATATTTATATTTTTTTCTTTAGCCAGACTTCCACCTTTTTCTGGATTTATAATTAAAATTTTATTTAATAATATTATATTTAAATTTTTAAATTTAATAATCCTAATAATTCTAATAATTCTTTCCTTACTAAATTTATTTTATTATATACGAATTTTAAATTTAACGATTATGATATTTTATACTAATAATAATATAAATTTTAAATTTATTAATTTTAAAAATAAAAAATATTCAAAATTAATTTATATATTTATTATTACTTTTATATATATTACTATATATGAATTAATTTAAAAATTTTAAGTTAATTAAAACTTAAAACCTTCAAAGTTTTATATAAATAATTAAATTTATTTAAATTTTATTTAGTAAAAAGAAAATATTAAATTTTTCTATAAATAAATTTACAATTTATTACTTTTTAATTCAGACATTTTACTAAAAATTATTTTTAATTTTAAAATTAGTGATTTTATTTAAAATTAAATTTTTATAAATCAATTTTATTAAATAAAATAATTATAAATATAAACCTTTTAAGATCAAATTAAATTTGCAATTTAATATTTTTAAACTAAATTATTATATTTTAATTTTAATATAAATAAACTTATTTAAATATTATATGTATATATATATATAAGTGTTTAAAGCACCTTAATTTTTGAAATTAAAAGAAATAAATAATTTTATTATATATATATATATATATGTATATATTAAATATTATTTTTTTTTTTAATTCATATTATTTTAAGAAATAAAAATAATTTAATATTTTTATTTGAATTAGAAATTCAATTTTTTATTATTTCATAATTAGATAAAATTTATCAAACACTAAGTCGAAATTAGCTTCTAAATATTTAGATTTAATTATTTTAAGAATAATAAACATAACTTTTATTAGCAAAATAAATATTATTTAAATTTAACTACATTCCTTCTACTTTTTATATATTAATTTATTCTTAATATGATCAAAAATAAACTAATAAATATAAAAATAATCAAACTACATCTACAAAATGCCAATATCAAGCAGCCATTTCAAACCCTAAATGATGAAAATTAGAAAAATTATTAAAATTAAGTCGAACTAAATTCACTAAAATAAATAATGACCCAATCAAAACATGAAATCCATGAAATCCAGTTGATATAAAAAAAATTGATCCATAAACAGAATCTCTAAATGTAAATGTACATTCTATATATTCTTTATATTGAAAAAAAGAAAAAATTATCCCTAAAATTAATGTAATAAATAAACTAATTAATCTTTCTAATTTATTTATATTAATAATTCTATAATGACATCAAGTAATTGAAACCCCAGAACAAACTAAAATTATAGTATTTAATAAAGGAATTATATAAGGATTAAATATTTGAATATTTTTTGGTGGTCATAATCTACCAATTTCAATTCTTGGTGATAAAAATATATGAAAATAACATCAAAAAACTCTAATAAAAAAAAAAATTTCAGATAAAATAAATAATAATATTCCTATTTTTAATCCTTTTACAACCATTAATCTATGAAACCCTTGTAATAAACTCTCTCGAATTACATCACGTCATCACTGAAATAAACATAAAATTACTATAAATAAAAATAAAAATACTATAATCAATTTAACATTAAATCTTAATCAATAAATCAAACTAATTATTAAATTTAAAATTCTTAAAGATAATAAAATTGGTCATGGACTCAAAGTGACTAAATGAAAAGGTTGAATTAATTTATTCATAATTAACTTCTGATCTATATAAAGTTCTTAAAACAGAAAATACATAAGCCTGAATTACTGAAACCCTTAATTCTAAAATAATTAAAATTCTTTGACATAAAATTATTAAAATTAATAAAATTAAACTTAAATTAGTTCCTGTTGAAGAAATTAAAGTTATTAATAAATGCCCAGCAATCATATTAGCAGATAAACGAACCCTTAAAGTTCCTGAACGAATTATATTTCTTAAAGATTCTACAATTACTATAAATGGTATTAAAATTCCAGGAGTCCCTTGAGGAACTAAATGAGCAAATATATGATTAGAATTTTTTAATCAACCAAATAATATTATTATTAATCATAATCTTATTGATAAACTTAAACTTATTACTAAATGCCTAGAAGAAGTAAAAATATAAGAAAATATTCCTAAAAAATTATTCAAAAAAATTATTATAAATAAACTTAATATTAAAATTAAATTAAATTTATTTTCTAAATTATTTAATAAAACATTAAATTCTTTTCTTAAAAGATAAAAAATTTTATAATAAAATATTCTTAATCGAGAAGGAATAAATCAATAAATTATTGGTATAAATAAAATAACATAAATTCTTCTAATTCAATTTAAAGAAAATAATAAAGAAGAACAAGGATCAAAAACTGAAAATAAATTTATCATTTTAAACTAAAATTATTTAAATATTTTTCATTACTTAAATTATTTTTTTTAATATTTCTATTAAAATTTTCTAAAAAAAAATAATTATAAACTAATAAAATTATTAAAAAATATATTAATAAAAAATAAATATATAAAAAAAATCACATTAAAGGTATTATTTGAGGAATAAAAAAATAAATTTTCATTAACTTAAATATGACATATTTATATTATAATTTAACTAATTTTTTATCATTTAATATCTTAAAATTAAGAATTGATTTTTTAAATCAAATTATAGTAAATTTATATATACTTTAAATGATATTTAACTAATTTTATTTACTCAATTTAAAAAATTAGAAATATTATTAGATTCTAAAACAATTGGTATAAATCTATGATTAACTCCACAAATTTCTGAACATTGACCAAAAAAAATTCCTGGACGATTAACATTTATATTAATCTGATTTAATCGTCCAGGAATTGCATCTACTTTAATTCCAATTCTAGGGATAGTAAAAGAATGAATTACATCTATAGATGTAACTAAAATTCGTATATTCAAATTTAAAGGCACAACTATTCGATTATCAACATCTAATAAACGAAAAAAAAATTTTCTTAAATCTCTTAATATAAATGAATCAAATGAAACATCTTTAAAATCTCTATATTCATAAGATCAATACCACTGATGCCCTAAAACTTTAATTGATAAAAAAGGTTTATAAATTTCATCTCTCAAATAAAGAATTTTTAAAGAAGGAAAAGCTAAAAATATTAAAAATAAAATTGGAATAATAGTTCAAATTAATTCAATTAATTGACCTTCAAACAAAAATCGATTTACAAAATTGTTTAAAAATATAAAAATTAAAAAATATATAATTAAAAACAAAATTATTAAAATTACTACTATCGCATAATCATGAAAAATAATTAAATTTTCCATAATTGAAGAATTACCATCTTGAAAAGTTAAATTTGCTCAAATTGAAATAAAATTAAATTAAAATTTTTTTTTTTTTTATATATATATATATATATATATTATTCATAATATAAACTTAATTATATTTTTAATAATAATTTTTCTAATAATAAATTAAAATAATTTATATTTATAAATCTTAAATTTACTGCACTAATCTGCCATATTAGATAATATTTATATTATTCTAATAAAAATTTATAAAAATTTATTTTAAATGTAAATTTTTGGAATTTCATTTAATGAATGAAATTCTATTGGATAATTAAATATTCATTCCATAGACACATTTAATCTTTTTAATGATAATATTAAACGTTGAGAAATTAAACCTTCTCAAATAATAAAAAAAAATAATATAGTTCCAAGTAAAGAAATAAAGGAACCTGTAGATGATAAAACATTTCAACAAAAATAAGAATCAGGATAATCTCTATAACGACGAGGTATTCCACTTAATCCTAAAAAATGCTGAGGAAAAAAAGTTAAATTAACACCTAAAAATAAAATAAAAAATTGAATTTTTAATAACTTTTTATTTAAATCTAAACCAAAAATTACAGGAAATCAATAAATAAACCTCCCAAAAATAGCAAATACAGCCCCTATAGATAATACATAATGAAAATGAGCAACTACATAATATGTATCATGTAAAATAATATCAATAGAAGAATTTGATAATATAATTCCAGTTAAACCACCTAAAGTAAATAAAAAAATAAATCCTAATAATCATAAATTAGTAACATTTAAAAAAATTTTTATTCCATTTATTGAAGCTAATCATCTAAAAATTTTAATCCCTGTAGGAACAGCAATAATTATAGTAGCAGAAGTAAAATAAGCTCGTGTATCAACATCTATACCAATAGTAAATATATGATGAGCTCAAACAATAAATCCTAATAAACCAATAGAAATTATTGCATAAATTATTCCTATAACCCCAAATACCTCTTTTTTTATTCTTTCATTACAAATTATATGAGAAATTAAACCAAACCCTGGTAAAATTAAAATATATACTTCAGGATGACCAAAAAATCAAAACAAATGTTGATATAAAACAGGATCACCCCCTCCAATCGGGTCAAAAAATGAAGTATTTAAATTACGATCAAATAATAATATAGTAATAGCTCCAGCTAAAACTGGTAATGATAATAATAATAAAATTGCTGTTAATAATATTGATCAACAAAATAATATTATATTTTCAATTTTAAATAAATTTATATTTAAAATTGTTGAAATAAAATTAATTGAACCTATAATTGAAGAAAGACCTGCAACATGTAAAGAAAAAATTGATAAATCAACTGAAGGACCTATATGAGATAAATTAGATGATAAAGGAGGATAAACTGTTCATCCAGTACCAGTTCCTGAACCAATAAATATTCTAGAAATTAATAAAAATAATCTAGGTATTAATAATCAAAATCTTATATTATTTATTCGAGGAAATGCTATATCAGGCCTACCTAAAAATATAGGAATAAAATAATTACCAAAACCTCCTATTATTACAGGTATAACAAAAAAAAAAATCATTACAAACGCATGAGCTGTAACAATAGAATTATAAACTTGATCATTACCAATTAATGAACCAGGATTTCCTAACTCTATACGAATAATTAATCTCAAAGACAATCCTAAAATTCCAGCCCATATACCAAAAATAAAATATAAAATTCCAATTACCTTATGATTTGTAGAACATAATCATACTATCATTTATTTATGTAGTTTAAAAAAAAACATTATATTTTCAATATAAAAATAAAATTAATAATTCATAAATTTTATTAAAACATTTAAAATTCTTAAATATCTTAATATCTTCAATATTAAATTTTAATAACTTAAACTATTTAAATTTTTAAAAAAATATTAATAAAAACAAAAAATTAATAAATATAAAAATTAAATAAATTAAATAATTATTATTTAATTTATTTAAATTTAAATAATTTATTAGACTCAATAAATATTGCTCAAAAATAAAAATTATAAAACCTTTATCAAATAAATAATAATATTTATTTGATTTATTAAAAATTAATTTATTAATTAATATATTTAAATTATATAAAAATCATATTTTCCCGAAAAAAAAAACTTTAAAATAAATTATTTTATTAATTTTTAAAAATATTATTATTAATATTAAAGAAAAAAAACAAATAAAAATAATTAATAGTTTTTCAATAATTCTTAAATAAATATAATCAATATTTAAAAACAAAATTCAATTTATTAAATAACCAAATATCAAAGAATTTAATATTAAAATAATTATTGATAAATTTATTAATTTATTGTCTAAAATTTTAAAGTAAGAAAAAAAATTAAAAAAATTATTTAATAAATAATAAAGTAAACGAAATCTGTATATCACTGTCAATATGGTTCTTAAAATTAATAATATATATATAAATAAATAAAAAAATTCTATAAAAACCTTTTCTAAAATTAAATCTTTAGAATAAAATCCTGAAAAAAATGGTATTCCACATAAAGAAAAATTAGAAACTATTAATATTATAAAAGTTAATGGTATTAATTCATTTAAATTTCCTATAAAACGAATATCTTGAAAATTATTTATTGAATGAATAATTACTCCAGAACATATAAATATTATTGACTTAAATATAGCATGAATAATTAAGTGAAAAAAAGCTAATATAAAAAATTTTATCCCATAAATTATTATTATTAAACCTAATTGAGAAAGAGTTGAATAAGCAATAATTTTTTTTAAATCAAATTCTCTTAATGCAGAAAATCCAGCTATTAATATAGTTAATATTCCTATTACAATAATTATATTTATAATAATATTAATTTTATAAATTAAATTGTTAAAACGAATTAATAAATAAACACCAGCTGTCACTAAAGTTGAAGAATGAACTAAAGAAGACACAGGAGTTGGTGCTGCTATAGCAGCAGGTAACCAAGATGAAAAAGGAAATTGAGCACTCTTAGTAAATCTTGCAATTATAATAAAAAAAATTATCAAAATATTTAAATAATTAATATTTATAAAATCTCATGATCCCCTAATAAATATTAAACTAATTGATATTATAATTATTACATCACCAATTCGATTTAATAAAACTGTCAATATTCCTGAATTATAACTAAATCAATTCTGATAATAAATTACTAAACAATAAGAAACTAATCCTAAACCATCTCATCCTAAAATAATCCTTAACATTCTAGGACTAATAATCATTAATAATATTGATAAAATAAAAAAAAAAATTAAAAAAAAAAACCGAACCCTATTCAATTCATGAATTATATATTCACAACAATATAATATAATTATTGAAGAAATAATTAAAACAGTAAAAATAAAAATTAAAGCTAATCAATCTAAATAAATAAATATATTTATTGAAACTCTATTAATATTAATTAAATTCCATTTTAAAAAATAAATTAAATTCCATTTTATAAAAAATATTCCATTTAAAAGAAATAAAATTCTTAAAATAAAAAATATTAATCTTCTAAAATAATAATAAGTAATTATTTAAAACATAATAAAATGTATTTTTGACTCCACAAATCAATATTTTATTTTAATTAAATTATTTAAATAAAATTAATAAATTAAATAAATAAATTAATTTTTAAAATTAGTATATTTAAAGGAATAAAATGAAAAATTAAAATATAATATTCTTTAATATTAATAGAAAAAATCTTTAATAAATTATTATTAAATATACCATGAAAACTATAAGAAAATAGATATAAATTATAACAAGAACTAAAATATATTCCTAATATAATTAATAAAATAATTCTTATTCTCCAATTCAAAATAATTGAAATAATTATAATTTCTCTCAATAAATTTAAAGATACAGGAGAAGCCATATTATTTATACATAATAAAAATCAAAAAATCATTAATGAAGGTAAAAAATAAACTACCCCTTTATTAATTAATAATCTTCGACTCTTTGATCGATCATAAAATAAATTTACTATATAAAACATTCTAGATGAACATAATCCATGAGAAAATATTATAAATAATCCTCCTAAAATTCCTCATAAACTTATTCTGAATAAACCTACTAATATTATACCCATATGAACTACAGAAGAATAAGCAACAATAATTTTTATATCATAATGTCGTAAACATAATAATCTAAGAATTATTATACCTAAAATTCTAACTACTATAAACAAATTTATAAATATTATTATTCTAAATTTTAATAAAAAAAAAAAACGAATAATTCCATACCCCCCTAATTTTAATATAACAGAAGCTAAAATTATTGAACCCATTACAGGAGCTTCAACATGTGCCTTAGGTAATCAATTATGAAAAAAAAATACTGGTAGCTTTACTAAAAAAGCTATAAATATTAATAAAAATAATAAAATACTTAAATAATCTTTATCAAATAAATTTTTTAATAAAAATAAATAAATTAAACTTTTATTGCAAAAATAAATTTTGAATAAATAATATAACAATGGTAAAGAAAAAAACAAAGTATAAAAAAGTATATATAATGAAGCTTTTAATCGTTCAGGTTGGCCCCCTCAACCTATAATTAATAAATAAATAGGAATTAAACTTGATTCAAAAAAAAAATAAAAAAAAAAAAAATTTATTCTAATAAAATTTATAATTAAAATAAAATTTAACCTTATTAAAATTAAATAAAATATACTTCTTCCATTTTTATTTAAAATTATTAACAAAATAAAAATTCAAACATTTAGTAAAATTATTAAAATTCTTAAATTATCTAAACCTAAATTTGAATAAATTAGTATTCAATAAGTGTTAAAATTAATTATTAATATTAATATAAAAAACATTAATATTAATATTATTCTTAAAAAATAACCTTTTTTTTCTTTTAAAATATATAATAAAAAATTTAATATAATTAAAAAATTAATTAATTTTATCATAAAATTAAATTTATAAATTTTATATTATCATTTCCATTAAATCGAATTAAATTAATTAATATAATTAAACCTAAAACTCTTTCACATACAACAAAAATTAAATATAATAAAATTAATTTTTCACAATTAATTAATAAAAATAAATTTATTAATATCAATATTAAAGATAATATTATAAATTCTAATCTTATTAATATTAATATTACATTATTAAAAAAAAATGAATACAAATATAAACTAAAAATAAATATAAAAAAATAAATATAATAATTTATAAAAATTTTAGTTATTAATTTAAATAAAATTTTAATTTTGTAAATTAAATATATATATATATATATAACTAATTCAAAAAAAAAAATTAATTTTATCTTTAATCTCCAAAATTAATATTTTTAAATAATTTTTAAACTATTTTTGAATAAAATATTTATAATTTATCTCCCTTATCCACATTCACTATTAAAAAATTTATATTATTATTATCATTATTATTGTTATTTTATATATTATTAAATATATAAATTTATAATTTTATTTTAATAATTAATAAATTTATTTTTTTTTAAATAATTTTTAAAATATTTTTAAATGATAAAATCTATAAATTTATTTATAATAATTTTTATTTCTATATCCTTTATTAATATTTTAATTAATTCAATACCTTCTCTCAATAAAATATTACACCCTATTATTATAAGATTAATATTATTATTATTTTCTATATTTACATCTATGAATTTATCAATTTATTTTAATAATCAATGAATTTCATTTATTACATTTTTAATTATTATTGGAGGATTAATAATTTTATTTTTATACTTTAATAGATTTATTAGAAATATAATAATTTCATTAAATTTAAATTCATTTAAAAAAACTTTAATTAAATGTATTTATATAATTATAATTTTTCTTTTATTAATTACATATTTAAAAAAATATTTAATTTGATATAATAATTTTAATGAAATTAAAACTTTAAAAGATTTAATCTCATTAAATGAATTAAAAATTAAAAACAATATAATTTTTCTTTTTATTTATAATTTAAAATTTAATATTATAATTTCAATTTTATATTTATTAACTTCATTAACTTTAATCGTAAAAATAATTTTAATTAATAAATTTACTTTACGAAAAATTAATTATGAAAAAATCTTTATTTAAAAACAATAATATTTTAAAAATTATTCAATCATCTTTTATTAATTTACCATCACCTTTAAATATTTCAATTTTATGAAACTTTGGATCTTTACTAGGTTTAATATTATCAATACAAATTATTTCCGGCCTTTTTTTATCTATACATTACTGTCCTGAAATTAATATAGCATTTAATAGAATTATCCACATTATACAAGATGTAAATTATGGTTGATTAATTCGACTTATACATTTAAATGGAGCATCACTATTCTTTATTTGTTTATTTATTCATATTGGTCGAGGAATATATTATAATTCATTTTTATTTTATAAAGTTTGAATTTCAGGAATAATAATTTTTCTTTTAACTATAATAACCGCATTTTTAGGATATGTTTTACCTTGAGGACAAATATCATTTTGAGGAGCCACAGTAATTACTAATTTATTATCTGCATTTCCTTTAATTGGTAACGAAATTGTTTTATGAATTTGAGGAGGATTTTCTATTAATAATGCAACTTTAAATCGATTTTATTCATTCCATTTTATTTTACCTTTTATTATTGCCTTTATAGCAATTATTCATTTATATTTACTTCATGAAAAAGGCTCATCTAATCCTATTGGTTTAAATAGAAATTTTTTTAAAATTCCTTTTAATCCTTATTTTTCAATTAAAGATATTTTAGGATTTATTATTATTTTAATAATTATTCTACTTATATGTACAATTAATCCCTACATTCTATCAGACCCTGAAAATTATAATAAAGCCAATCCTATAATTACACCAATTCATATTCAACCTGAATGATATTTTTTATTTGCCTATGCAATTCTTCGATCTATTCCAAATAAATTAGGAGGAGTAATTGCTTTAATTATATCAATTTTAATTTTATTAATTATACCTTTAAATTTTAACTACAAAATTAAAAGATTTAAATTTTACTTTATTAATCAAATAAACTTTTGAAATTTCATTTCATTATTTATTATTTTAACATGAATTGGTGCTCGACCTGTCGAAAATCCATTTATTATTATTGGACAAATTACTTCAATTTTATACTTTTCTTTCTTTTTTATTTATCCAATTATATCTAAAAAATTAGATATGATATTATATAAATAAAATAAAATTATTAAGCTAATAAAGCTTTATATTTTGAAAATATAAGAAAGAAATAAAAATTCTAATAATTTAAACTTTTTATTATTACAATAAAAATTAAATAATTAATTCTAATAGGTAAATATCTTTTTCAAATTAAATATATTAAATTATCGTACCGAAACCGAGGATAAGTTCCTCGAACCCAAATTACTAAAAATAACATTATTATATAAAATAAATAAAATATATTTCCCCAAATATTTGAACCTAAAAAAAAAAAAAAAAAAATTATTATTATTAATATAATCATTCCATACTCCGCAATAAAAATTATTGCAAACCTACCACTTATATATTCTGTGTTAAATCCTGAAATTAATTCAGATTCACCTTCAGCAAAATCAAATGGTGTACGATTTAATTCAGCTAATAAACTTACAAAAAAAATAATTCTTAAAAATATATTAAAAAAAATTATATATAAATACTTTTGTAAATATATAAACTTATATAAATTAAATCTTTCTAATAAAATTATAATACAAAATATAATTAAAATCATTCTTACTTCATAAGAAATAGTCTGCGCAATAGATCGAAGACCCCCTAACAAAGAATAAACCGAATTAGAAGATCATCCTCTAATTATTAAAGGATACACTCCTAACCTTATAATACATAAAAGAAATAAAATATTTAATTCATTTTTAATAATTAATGAATTAAAAGGAATTAATTTTCATAAAATTAATATTAATATTATACTAAATAAAGGACTAAATAAATAAAATAAATAATTAGATTTAAAAATTAAAAATGTTTCTTTAGAAAAAAGCTTAATAGCATCACTAAAAGGTTGAAATAAACCAATGAAACCAACTTTATTGGGACCTTTACGAATCTGAATATACCCTAATACTTTTCGCTCTAATAATGTAATAAAAGCTACAGAAACTAAAATCATAATAATTATAATTAAAATTCTAAATAAATTTATTACTAATACTAATATATAAAAAATAATTACTTAAATATTAATATATTTATTTTATAAATTCTAAATTTAAAGCACTTATCTGCCAAAGTAATAAATTATTTTAATTAAAACTTAATTTTATTCTTTAAATTTATATAATATAAAAATTCAAGTCCTTTCGTACAAAAAATTTTAAAATTTTTTAAGATAGAATCCGATCTGGCTCACACCGATCTAAACTCAAATCATGTAAGATTTTAAAAGTCGAACAGACTTAATAAATTAACATCTTCATTAAATATTTATCTTAATTCAACATCGAGGTCGCAATCTAATTTATCTATATGATCTTTCTAAATTAATTACGCTGTTATCCCTAAGGTAATTTAAATTAATTTTAATAATTTAATTTTTAAAAATTAAATTAATTTCTTAAATTTAAAAATTTAATTAAATTTTTAAATATCCCCAATTAAATAAAATTTAATTAAAATTTATTATTTAAATTAAAAAAAAAATATTATAAAATTCTATAGGGTCTTCTCGTCTTTAAAAATTAATTAAGAATTTTTACTTAAAATTAAATTTTAATTAATTAAATTTATAAAGTTTTTATTTCATTTTTCCATTCATTCTAGATCTTATTAAAAAACCAAATGATTATGCTACCTTTGTACAGTTAAAATACTGCAGCTATTTAAATTAATTTTCATTGAGCAGAATATATTTAAAATTAAATTCATTAAACTATGTTTTTATTAAACAGATGAATAAATTTATTGCTAAATTCATTAATTTAATTTATCTATTAAAAAAAATTATATAAAAAAAATTTACTAATTTAATCATTATTAATAACTTTAATTAATTAAAAATAAAAATTTTATAATTCATGTAATATTTAAAATAAATTAATAAATTAAATCTTCCAAATTAATTAATTATTAAAAATTATTTATTAATAAAAATTATTAATCTTATAAAATAATATAATTTTTAAATATATTTAAAAAAATTAAAAGCTAATCCCTTAAATTTTTAAAAAAATAATTAATACTAAATTAACTAATAAATTTTTATACTAACTTTATTTTTTCTAAATTAAATTTAATTATAAAATAATTAGATATAATAAATTATGAATAACATTTTATTTCAAATATAAAATTAAAAATATTAATTTAACAATAATTTTTATTTTATATTAATTCAATTTATTTCGAAAAAATAAAATTTATTAAAATTTTTGATAAACCCTGATACAAAAGGTACAAAAAAAATTATTTATTTTATTAATTTTTTTTAATCTTTTTCAATACAAATATTATAAATTTAAATTATTTTTATCTAATAAATAAAAATTCAATTTAATTAATATTTTAATTAGTTTAAACAAAAAATTTTTAAAAATTTATTTAATTTTTCAATAATTTTAAAAATTAATAATTTTAAAAATTATAAATTTTTATTTAATTATTTATACATATATATATATAATATAATCATTATTATTAATTGAAACCAAAATAGAGGTAAGTTAATGTTAATAACTTTATTGAAAATATTTAATTTTCCAATTAAATTAATTAAATCATTTTAAAGCTCCTTCAATTCATTCAATATACAATCTTAATAACAAAAATAATAAAATTAATAAAGCATTAATAACTATTAAATAATATAAATTATTATTAAAAAAAATTAAAGGTAAAATTAAAGCAATTTCAACATCAAATATTAAAAAAATAATTGAAATCATAAAAAACTGTAAAGAAAATGGTAATCGATTTAATGATAAACAATCAAATCCACATTCAAAAGAAGATATTTTTTCTCGATTTTTAAATATCTTTTTAGAAATTAAAAAATTAACAATTAACAAAATTAATAAAATTAACATAAAAATAAATATATAAATAATTAAAATTATTTATATATCTTTAAAAAAACTTTTTAATTGGAAATTAAATATACTCTAATTATATTATATAAATTTTTTTCTAAATACACTTTCCAGTACATTTACTTTGTTACGACTTATTTTATTTTAATAAAAGCGACGGGCAATATGTACATTTTTAAAAACTAATTCAAATAAAATAATTTTTTATTTTACTTTTAAATCCTTAAATCTTTATAATTATTTAATTAATAAAAATTTATTAAAAAAAATTTTATAGCAATTCATTTTATCTAATTTATTAATTACATATTGATCTGAAATTTATTTACTAAATAAAAATTTAAGATATTTTTTATAAAATACCTTTTACAAACATACATAAATATATTAAAATTAGTTTATTTTATCGTGGATTATCAATTACTAAACAAATTTCCCTAAATAGATTTAAAAACCGTCATAATTTTTAATTTTTAATTCTTAAATCTAATAATTTATAATATTATATAAATTTAAATTTTTATAATAGGGTATCTAATCCTAGTTTAAATTCAAATTTTTTTTATAAAAATTTTATTATATTTAAATTATTTATTAACTAAATTTTAATTTTATCATAAATTTAGTTGTTAAAATAATTATAAATATAAATTTATTAAACAATTAAAAATCAATAATTTAATATCTATAAATGTATTAATTTAAATGTTATGCATAACCGAAAATTCTGGCACATAATTTTTTCATCATATAAAATTATCTATTATTAATTAATTAAATTTTAATAAATAAATATATTAAATTTAATTTTTATTTTAATTAAAAAAATCAAACAAAAAAATTTATATATATAAATAATTAATAATTAATTTTTAACTAAATTAAAATTAATTATAAAATTTAATAAAATAAATATATTTTCTATTTTTTGTAAAAAAATAATTTTATTCATAAACTAAAATTTTCAAAGATTAAAAATATTTTTAAATTATGAATTTAATGACTTTAAAAATTAGTCTACTTTGAATACTAATTAACGATTAATAATCAATTTACTTTTAAAATTAGTGAATTTAATTTAATTTTAGTTTTTTTTTAATATAATACTAAAATATATATAAACTTAATTTAATTAATTAATAAAAAATTTATGAATAAATAAGATAAATTTTATTAATTAAGTAAAATAATTATATATAATTATTTATTTAATATATAATTATTTAATTATATAATTTTTCTAAACTATTAAGTTTTATTTAATTATTAATTAATAAATTTATTTAAAATAATTAAATCATTATTTTTAAGTTTTAATAATTAAAATAAATTTAATAATTATTTTTATTTATTTATTACTTATTATATTAATTAAATAATTATATATTAATACTAATTAACGATTAATAATCAATTTACTTTTAAAATTAGTGAAT